TTTCCTTACGATACTTAGTTGACATTCATCAAAAGGATCTAATGAATTATGAGTTCAATAGATCCTGTTTAGCAGAAAGACGGATATTCCTTGCTCATTATCAGACAATCACTTATTCACAAACCTCGTGTGGGGCTAATAGTTTTCATTCCCCATCTCCTCATGGAAAACCCTTTTCGCTCCGCTTAGCCCTATCCCCTTCTAGAGGTATTTTAGTGATAGGTTCTATAGGAACTGGACGATCCTGTTTGGTCAAATACCTAGCGACAAACTCCTATGTTCCTTTCATTACGGTATTTCCGAACAAGTTCCTGGATGACAAGCCTAAAGGTTATCTTATTGATGATATCGATATTGATGATAGTGACGATATCGATATTGATGATAGTGACGATATTGATGATAGTGATGATGACCTTGATATTGATACGGAGCTGCTAACTATGTATATGACGCCGAAAATAGACCGATTTGATATCACCCTTCAATTCGAATTAGCAAAAGCAATGTCTCCTTGCATAATATGGATTCCAAACATTCATGATCTGCATGTGAATGAGTCGAATTACTTATCCCTCGGTCTATTAGAGAACTATCTCTCCAGGGATTGTGAAAGATGTTCCACTGGAAAGATTCTTGTTATTGCTTCGACTCATATTCCCCAAAAAGTGGATCCCGCTCTAATAGCTCCGAATAAATTAAATACATGCATTAAGATACGAAGGCTTCTTCTTCCACAACAACGAAAGCACTTTTTCATTCTTTCATATACTAGGGGATTTCACTTGGAAAAGAAGATGTTCCATACTAACGGATTCGGGTCCATAACCATGGGTTCCAATGCGCGAGATCTTGTAGCACTTATCAATGAGGCCCTATCAATTAGTATTACACAGAAGAAATCCATTATAGAAACTAATACAATTAGATCAGCTCTTCATAGAAAAACTTGGGATTTTCGATCCCAGATAAGATCGGTTCAGGATCATGGGATCCTTTTCTATCAGATAGGAAGGGCTGTTACACAAAATGTACTTCTAAGTAATTGCCCCATAGATCCTATATCTATCTATATGAAGAAGAAATCATGTAAGGGAGGGGATTCTTATTTGTACAAATGGTACTTCGAACTTGGAACGAGCATGAAGAAATTCACGATACTTCTTTATCTTTTGAGTTGTTCTGCCGGATCGGTCGCTCAAGATCTTTGGTCTTCATCCAGACACGATGAAAAAGATTGGATCACTTCTTATGGATTCGTTGAGAATGATTCTGATCTAGTTCATGGCCTATTACTATTATTACTATTAGAAGTAGAAGGCGCTCTGGCGGGATCCTCACGGACAGAAAAATATTGCAGTCAGTTTGATAATAATCGAGTGACATTACTTCTTCGGTCCGAACCAAGGAATCAGTTAGATATGATGCAAAATGGATCTTGTTCTATCGTTGATCAGAGATTTCTATATGAAAAATACGAATCGGAGTTTGAAGAAGGGGAAGGGGCCCTTGATCCGCAACAGATAGAGGAGGATTTCTTCAATCACATAGTTTGGGCTCCTAGAATATGGCGCCCTTGTGGCAATCTATTTGATTGTATCGAAAGGCCCACGGAATTGGGATTTCCCTATTGGACTGGGTCATTTCGGGGCAAATGGATCATTTATCATAAAGAGGATGAGCTTCAAGAGAATGATTCGGAGTTCTTGCAGAGTGGAACCATGCAGTACCAGACACGAGATAGATCTTCCAAAGAACAAGGCTTTTTTCGAACAAGCCAATTCATTTGGGACCCTGCGGATCCATTCTTTTCCCTATTCAAAGATCAGCCCTCTGTCTCTGTGTTTTCACGTCGAGAATTCTTTGCAGATGAAGAGATGTCAAAGGGGCTTATTGCTTCCCAAACAAACCCTCCTACATCTATATATAAACGCTGGTTCATCAAGAATACGCAAGAAAAGCACTTCGAATTGTTGATTCATCGCCAGAGATGGTTTAGAACCAATAGTTCATTATCTAATGGATCTTTCCGTTCTAATACTCTATCCGAGAGTTATCAGTATTTATCAAATCTGTTCCTATCTAACGGAACGCTATTGGATCAAATGACAAAGACATTGTTGAGAAAGAGATGGCTTTTCCCGGATGAAATGAAACATTTGATTCATGTAACAGGAGAAAGATTCCCCATTCCTTAGCCGTAAAGATATGTGCCCATGAAAAGGGGATGAAGTGGAACAGAATTGGCCGGATGGTAGAGTCGTGGAAACACTTGTTTCTTCCATCTTTTTGGCCTTAGCTCCATGGAACAATATGCTACTGCTGAAACATGGAAGAATTGAAATCTTAGATCACTATGTGTGGATGATATGAACTGCCTAAACAAGAATTCTTGAACGGCGAAAGAGCCCATTACTCGCTACATCAAACAATTTCTACTAATGAAACCATGTAAATCCATCGGAAAATACGCATGTCCGCTGAAATGGTTGTTGCTATC